CCCTATGGAAACTAACCTGAGTGTCCAAATATTGTCGCGGAGCGGTTAGTTAGAAAGAAGCTTTTTGAATCAATAAAGGAAGAATGCGCTCCTATTGAATCAGCTTTTGGGAATAGAAGGGGAGCCAATGAACTTTAAGCAGGGGACAAAGCTGGGAGGGAAGGCAAGGTTCTTTATCAATGATGCGGCATTACCGCTGTTGTATGTACTTGCATTTCTGCTGTTAGCATGGTTTGATGGCATAGAATCAATAGTAGACACGCACAAAACAGAAGAGAAAGAAGGAATTGCTAGCTCTTTGAACGACTCCGGTGCTATACTATAGAATCTCTTTCCAGAAGAGGGCTATTCTAAAGGCCTTGCCTTATGAAAGAAAGAAAGGATAAGAGTAGGGGAGCGAAGAGAGTAGGCTGCACGTGACAGACTCTGCTCCTATTTCAAATGCTGTTCTTGCCGAAAAAGGCTTATCTGGTCTCAACCTCTTCCGGTCTTAAGTTGCTTACTCCTTTCCATACGACCCGAGGTACGAAGTGTCTCTTCTGCATTTGACCTGAGACTGGGAGTTGAACTCTATCGATACGGCTAGGAAGAGGAAGGAAAAAAGCATGTAAGCCCATTTTACCAAGGAGAGGAAACTAAACTCAAAAGGAGGAGTTCCTATCTCCATAATAGGAGCAATTCCAATGTTATCAAAAGTGGATCTATCGATCCCCCCATTGAATCTGATAAGAACAAATCATAAGTCCGGGGTTCCCCCCCCCCTTATCCAGCAGGGTACTGTCAAACTGCTTATCTATAAAAGTCTAACCTCCTTTCCCTCATTGCCGCAGCACCTGTGAAAGTGGCAGCAAGAACCAAAGCACCTACAAGAACAGCCAAAGCAACCAAGGACTTCTCCTCCGGAAGACCATACATAAGTGATATTTCCTTCGTCCTTACCCACAGTTGCGGGTATATATGTCGTGCCCTGCAACCCGATCTCTAACTCGATAGTTACAGAATTCCGATCAAATCAATCCCTTCACCTCCGACTGATTTACCTATGATCTTCTAAATTATCCTTCCGAGGCGGGGCTAATAATAAGACTGCTGCAGATTGGCGAGTCTCTCGCCAACCCTTTCTGTCCTCCTATCCGATAAGCATGTGCTTCCCCCCGCGCCTTTAGTGATTGTGATCAAGCTGAAATACAAACAAAGCTTATCCGGATGAAAGACAAAGCAAGCTATCCTCGCATGAAAATGGAACGAGATTTGAGTCATTGTCCCGAATCAACCCTCTGTATATACCCTTGAATGAAGGACGGCCGGCCTACCCTGGACTCAATAACCTTCCTAAAGATAAAGCGAAAGGGATACCGCTTCGGAACTTAAACTGGGAGGGTAACCATCATCACTAGAACCAGGAAGGCGAACAGCTGATTCTCAAGCAGGGGATTCGTCGAAAACAACCTATCTGTCTACTTGCTTTCAGTTCTGTTCCCGTGTCTAAAGCTCTCAACCTATTCTTGCGCAAACCAACCAAGTTCACTGCCTGAATTTAGGAGTGAAATAACCCGCTATGAGTAGATGGGACTTTGCCTGGTATTCCTTCTTCTTGATAGCACAGGGGCACAGCGGTAAATACCGAGGAAAGAGGATAAGAAAATTTTAGCATTCAAAAAGTAATATTTTCCCAATCAATTGATTGAGATGATCCGAATCAGCAACGGCATCCCTATTTTCATTTATGTATGTCAATAGGAACTTCGATGGATTGATTTGTTGGTGCTGCCTCAGCATAGGAAAAAGGAAAAGGACTGGTTGTTTCAAGCTACGAAGTCCGGTGAATCCCGAGAGGAGATGCTTCATACAGATGTTCCAGGGCTTCACATCGAACGAGTTAAATAACACTTCAAAAAAGTGACTAATGCTATAAGTAGACAAATAGCGTCTCGTGTAGATGGTTGTTTTCGTTTCGAAACCATGAACACATAGTCACGATTTCAGTCCCCGCTAAAGCAATTGTGGCCGTCTCCATTCATAACATCTGCGCATATTCGCAGGACTAGTTCGCCTGACTCTACACCTGCTGCACGCACGGGTCTCCGCCCGCTTCCTTCTTATAGTAAAGTAAGCATGACTTGCTTTTCTTTTTGTCGATTCTCTGCTTCCCCCAATCCATAATTGTCAGGTGAAAAGAAGATAGATGACTGAGAGTCACGGGATTTTGAAAGCGCCGCATCTAGCTCAGCAGTTTCTTCAAAAGAGATGACAGATACAGAGCGGTTACCACTTGTAGGCTCATTCACCAACTAGGCTAGGCCATAACTTTAACGAGTGCACGAGCAGAAGCGGAGACAGAGTTGTCCCCCGATTGAGATATTAGCGAGATTAGCTACACGCCACTTAACCTAAAGAAAGGTCGACCTGAGAAAGCCCTTCTTAAGCTGATAGGAGAACTTCACTTACTAAATTTCTTGAGTAGCGAGAATCTTTCCTCAGAGGTCCCGGAAAGGGTCCAAGCCATAGGAAAATATCCAGTTTATCTGGCAACATATTTATGAAGCAGCATTTATCGAAATAGCATTCCCATAAGCCGAAGATGAAACCCTTGCTTGTTTATCCCGACGAGGGTTTATGAATCACTCAAACGAGCCTTTCTAGCCGCATCTGAATCGGCATCCCTATCCATATGTTTATGCGCAGGGGCATCCAAATCCGAATCTGTAGAATCAATTGGAGAATCCCCAACGAATCGAATAAAAGGTAGTTCGCAGGTTTCAGTTGTCGCTCATGCCCTTTAACCTGAAGTCTTGGTTCAAATCCAGCTCGTGACAAAACAAAGACAGAAGTTTTAGTCTAAAACTCTAGCCTAGCCCCGGAGGATTCCATTTATTTCGATTCAAGCCCAAACTTTTCTTTCTATACGAGCCACAAGCCCATTATAGATAAGCGAGACAAGCCGGTTTGAGGTTTGAGATGAAGAAGTAAAGGATACTTGGAATGGTCCTGGATAGAGGATCAATCTACTGTCATTTCTCTTAACGCCTGAACTCCTCAAACCAACCAATCCAGGAAACCACTCTCTGATAGACGCCATTGGCATATCTGTCTTGTTCCCAACGAGGGATGGGGGAGTGAATAAGAGAGAGCAACCAATCACGATAGAAGAGGAATTTCCACTATATAATCCAAAATGGGCCAGCTTTCTTTTATTCGTATGAACATGAAAGCAGAGAGAGAGGAGAGGGACTGGCACAGCAATAGAACGAGAGGCGTCTGTATCACGGCTAGATGCCGAGTAGGTGACAGAGCCTTTAGTCACTCAAAGAAAGTGTAAAGTTTCGGGCAGACGACCCCTTGACTTCCATACTTCTACTGGGCTTCGGGAGACACCTTCGATTGAGACGAAATGTCTTCAGCTGCTTGGATGAGAGTGGACTCAGATGCACCGAGAACAAGGGCGCGGACTAAACGATTTCTTTAAAGGATGGAGGGGGAAGAATCGGAAACCAACAAAATCTATATGAATGGATTTGCTTCCCCGGCGGATGGAAATGGGGGTTTGGTACAAAAAACACAAAGCGAAAGACTTAATTGCGTATACAAAGATGACAGACTTTCCTTTCATGCATAAAGGCTCGTAAGAGGCGCCACAAACAGAGAACTCAGAGAAAGTTCTCATTCCAGTTCTTTCTTCTTGTTACTAGGGCGGGTTGGGACAACTAAGATATTATCAGTGAGGGATAGGTAGCATTCAAAGCTGGCACAAGAGCCAACCACTACGGACACACCCAATGCGCTTCTTAAGGAATCAGCTTCAGACCGCTAGGCAGAGACTATGGTGGCCTAAAAACCGAGGGATTAGTAAATAAAGCTACTGGAATGGCCTGGCTCTTCCATCGACTCCCTATTCCAAGCGGGGCCTTTTTACCGATTTGATGTGGCTGTTCGAGTACTGAAATAAACTCGTTTTTCCAATTCCAATTTCTATTTATCATATAGTGATAGTGGACATCCCATCTTCAACCCATGTATGTGGAAAATCCGGTTTACCATGTCTCCAGAAAAGGCCCTTATTAAGCCTTTCTTTTTACAAGACTCCTGCCCATTCATCGCCTGTGAATGATACAAGGCCGCATTCTTTGGTGTGTTTTGAGGTTTTCTCTATGACTATGATGTCCAATTGCCTTCTGTATATTTTCAACCCCAGGATGTTATGCTCCGCCCGCGGTACTAAAGTGGTAACGGTCGATGGTAGATGAAAGAAGGAAAAGCCCTCCTTTTCACTCAAGTGAATTGGTTCATTTGCTTTTGGCATTTGGGCAAACGATCTTTTTAGCTCGCACGTGATGCTCTTTAATAGCGGTCACTATGATCCGCTTGGTAGCTAGACGGCATCTTTTTCCTTCTGCCCAGCTCCCCGAAACCTAGGTTCGATTTAACCGACGACTGGAGTCTTCATCATATATCGATACTGAGCTACTGAGAAATACAATTATTTTATTCCCCAGACCCCTATTCGTAATAGAAAAGGATAGTGAGAAGATGATGGTAAATCAGCTCAAGGAGCAGTCTCCACGGAATGAATCAAAGAACACGGAATTTCTCGTCGCTGAAGTGCGAAAGCTAATCTCAATAGTGGATATAGTTGATTGACTAGCTTAGAACTACGAAAGGGAGGAAGTTAGTTTAAAACAAGCTGCGGATGCTGCCCCACTCCGAGCAAGGGCCTAGCCTAATTCACGTACTACAAGGTAAGATGCTATGAGAAAGTAGTAGCTAGTCTTTAACATAATATATATCGTTCCCTTCCGTAACCAATATAAACCTAGGGGAAGCCCGGTCTAATAGCTTTCGTTTCGAGAATCTAGTGCCAGCGAGGGTAGCCCTCTTTTCATGTGCCCTTTTTTATGTCCCCAGCGAAAGTCATCAAGAAATCCACAAGTAAAGGTGCGAGAGTCCTGTCTGACAGGAAAGAAACAGTTATAAAAAGCAAGGGCCTGTCATTAGCCCAGAACCCTGTGCCTTTCTTGTCCCGCCAGTTCCAATACCCGTAAAGAAAGATATTTTATCCTTTCCTTATTTTTGGATAACCCTCAAGCGAGTGCCTTAAAAAAGTAAGCCAGCTTAAGCTCCTAAGCAAAAAACAGTAGTAAGCCCGTGTCCGGTTAGAAAGCCAAGCCAGGGGGCAAGTTTTCAGAGTGATTTTCCAGTTAAGGTTCCAGTGAAAGCTCTTGTATTGCCCCATTTATAGTCTTGTCCAGCCAGCTCTCTTGCCAGTACTGGATAGACCATCAAGTAAAGCATGCCCGAGTGTGATAAAGTAAGGAGATTTTTCCAGGATGATAGAGCAAACCAGTAGCGGGCAAAGCCCAACCAAACTCTTCATCTTTATATTATAGCGCAGCAGCAGTGTCCGGGCAAGTGTCATTGAAATAAAAAGTAGCTCTTTCTATGTTCCAGAAGCGGGGTATGATTTGATCGCTGTACGTCTATCCCTACGTGTACGTTACGTGTATATATTTGTAGTCAGTTTCCTGCCAAGCGTCTTTTTTTTTTCTGCCAGTCTGGGTTCTCAAGCTCAAGCTGAAGCAATTGAAGAAAGAGTAGCATAGTAGCATCCATTTTCCCACCCACAATCGAGACCATAGACTGAGGAGAGATACCGCTACATCTCATGATGCCTTTATTGGAGAACGCTTTGATTCGATTCGCAGTTAGAGATCCTGGGCCTACCTGATAATGTTAGGGGGTTTTTGATTGGCGGGAGACTATATGGCTCTCAATATGCCGCAGAAAAAGCTCTATCTGTTAGAGTACCTGAAAAATTTGTACTCCCATATCGATGAATTCCAAAACACTATTGAAGACTCTACCCGATATGGAAAGGGGCCTTCCTTAGTAGCCCACGCTTCGAATTGGAGCGCCCCTCTAATTCAGGTTGGGATGCTGGATCCTCAGCCCTACCCCTAGCGAGTCAAGTCAGTTCCCGTTAATAAAGTAAGGATAGTTTCAATAGCCAGCAAGTTCCTACGTCCCTAAGGCCTGTGCCCCATGGAAAGGGCGGATCATCAAATCAAGTCCGGGCAGATTCAATCCTGTGATAAAGCCTGTCTCAGTGCCATTTCCAGTAGGCTTAGTTTTTTCGTATCGGTATTTAGCCCGGAAATTTTATCGAAAAGATAGTTAAGAATTAAATCATTCATGTTGAGATTGAGAAAAAAGGATTCCCTCCAGACAGAAAGAGAAAGCGAGTCCTTCCTGTAGGAGTAGTGCTATAGTTTACTTTTATTGGTTGTTGACCAACGGAAAGCATGGGAGTCTTTGGGCATTTCTTCTTCTCTTACGATATTTCTAATTACCTAATAGAATAAATACTTTAGTTCGAACTAGTTTTTAGCTTGAACGTGGCGAATGCTATCTCTTTCCCGCAACTCGACTGTTTAACAGTCGAGAGGTTTGTGCACATGAATCTCTAGTAAGAAGAAAGCTAGTAAAGGCACTGGCATAGTTACTGGACGAGGAGGATTGATATAAATAAAAAATTGTGCAAGAATCGCTTGTGAAAGAATGCCCTCTTTGGCTCTTTGATAGAAGGAGCTGTTAGGGGAATGGGATTGATGGAAGAATTGGACAAAGACTGTTTGCGACGAATACGCTGCTAGTCTTTTGGATGCGGGATTTCCGCTCTTAGGGGAATATCCGCTCTTTTAGTCCACTCTTTGAGACATCTATTAGACCGTGGGGCATGAACACGAAGGGTCGACTTTCACGTGCCTTAGAGGAGAAAGCGGTTATAAAAGAATTGATCAATCTTCCGCCGATTAGAGTCAATGCTCATTCTTTTTTCAGTCTCACCACTAGAAGTAGCCTCAAGAGACCTAACAAACATTACTTTATCTTTCTTATGTAATCGAGAAGATCTTTCCTGCAGCTTTGTTTATCGCTCCGCTAATGCTATGTGATCCGGGTCAAGGCGAATCGGATAATAAGTTGCAACTTAGTAAGGAAGCTTTCTAAGCTGCTTATTACTTCTCAACTTAACTCCGCAGGGCTATTCTTCGCTTAAACCCCTACTTCCACAGCTTTTATGGGTGATTCACCCTTTCTTATTGATGCTTTTCCTATTGGGATACCAATCTAAGTTAATAGATTGACTATGGGGATATCTTTATTGGGAATTTTTACAATTGTAAGAAAAATGCTGATGTTATGACTCGGAATGATTTTGGCGTCTGGGAGATCTTTTTGCCAAACAATCAAAAGGGTTCTCTTCGCATTACACATGTCTCACGAGTGAAGATACGAAAGGATACCCCCTCCCCTCTGGGATCAAAGACTCGATTCCAGCTTGGATTAAGTTCTCTGTACAGGCTCCTGGCGAAATTCCACATAAGGGAATATACTACGATCCACCAGAAGAGGTTTTGTATTCTATTTAAACATCCAACGAGATTGAAGAGTCCCTAATAGGGGACTATGTCAATACCCTTGAAAAGCAATTTAACACTAAAAAAGTTAGCCGCTCTGTCTGTCTCTCGCTGTCTTAAGTGCTGTGCTAGCTTTAGCCTGACTCTAACAAGTAAGCATTTGGCCTACCTTCGCCGGAGCAGTTTCCAGAGAAGCAAGAGCACCTGCGGCATTTAGGTTTCCTATCCTAGTTGCTCAGGCGGCAAAGAGGCAATTATACTAAATAGGAAATCTGGAACTTTGTTTACTGCACTTTATCTTAAGATGGTCTCGCTCCCTCCACATTTGATCTCTTAGCGGTTAGCCTAGCTACCCTAGCAGCCAGAGTCTTCCTTTCCCATGCCCCACTCCTTAGAGCCCAGAAGCATCGTAGAAAGATTGTCTAGGGGGACAGAGCGATGGTTCCGTTCCTGCTTTCAGTTTGGATTGCTTTGGGCAGGGCGGTAATGGTGAAGTATTGCTAAGAGTTAACGCTTAAAAGAGATTAGTGCTTTGGTTAACAGTGGAAATTTTCCCTCGTAAGGCCGAATTAATCAACAAGCAACCATAGTAAAAGAGTATGCTTTTGGAGGAGCCCAGGAAGTAAATTCCCAATAAAGGCTGCCCACTTGACTCCTGGTGCCCACTCTCTATAAGTGATACCTGTGGCACTGCGAGTGAAACAAAATTTCTCATAACCACGATAAAAGACTTCACTTCAAAACCACCCTTATCCTTTGAAATTTCCTCACGCATTCTCTGCCTATACCTATAAGAAATATGATCACGCTAATTTGTCAAAAGTGGATCTATTTCAGAAATCTTCTGACCAACTCCAGGTGTAGGAATGACTCCCTTTTTTACCCTATCCGATTCTTTACTTATAGTCTCTACCTTTGTATCTGATGTTCCTGCACCCTTTGCTTTAGCATATCCATCTGGATGCAGTGAAGAAGCATAATATCCTTCTCCATAAGTCTAACTATAACCATGGGTTGGTTCAATGTAATTAGGATCACCTTCTATCTTTGGACTGATTATCTACATCACCTGAGACTTGGGGTTCTTCTTCAACTGTCTCAGAAACCGAACATTGCTCTGTCGAGGATGAGGAGCCATCACTCTGACTGCCAGAACAGAACAAGGACCTTCTCTGATGACGCAACCTTCAAGAAGGGAATTCGGAATCATAAGACGACTTTGCAACAAAGAGAAAAAGAGTGCTTTCTCAGAAAAGAAAGAGAGATTGGCATTCCTCCGATCAGCATGAGAGCTCGATCCAGCTGAAAGCGATCCCTCAGAAAGTCCTTATAAACGGACTGCTCCTCTATGTGCTCCGAGACCCTCTCCTTGCTCGAGGGAAGATGTGCGGTTCTCTGCTTCAGCCGCGGGCTGAACACAGGAATTCCAAGCAAAGAAAGATGATTCAGTGGAGTAATACACTGTGTGGGACGGAGTAAGGGCCCATCGAAAGAAGAAAAGACTGCCTCTTTTCTGTCTTACATGGACTCCGGTCTCTCTACCTTCAGCGTGCCAAATCCCAATCTGCAACAGAGCGAGTAGCCTGGTCAACGAGTGCGAAGGGAGCTTTGGTTACGAATAAGGTTTTTGTATCGTAGGAAGTGTAGTCGCCAAAAGGCGAGTTGAACGAAGGGCCTAGGGAAGTCGGGGCTGAGCAACCTTTCTCGAGCTTTTTCAGTAGGGGAACTTCCCACATCGATCCGGGTAGCAGGAGAAGTCTAGAGATAGGAAGAAGTAGGCAGAAAAGCGTGAAGGACAAAAGAGCGGTTGATCCTGTCCCGACCGAAGACAACGTTTTTTTGTCTATTTAATATAATGGGAGGGGCGGCTAGGCGGGTTACGGCATAGGCATTAGCATAGGCATTCTTCAAATCCGTGTGGAAGCATACGAAGAAGGATTCGAACCAAGAGATCCAGTCTATCCCGAAACAACGGATCGCGAATCCCATCCCAAACTAAAAGAGACTCTGTCTACCGAACTTCCCATCCTTCCACCAAAGCCACAACACTTCCTGTATCGACATCTCCACCCAAACAAAGAGGGAGAAGCAGACGCCGGCGCGTAAGCACCCGGCTCCCCGTTCACATCCCATCTGCTTCCGCGGAGTAAGCCCTCTGCTCTAGGAAGGAAAGAGTTTCCAAATTAGAAGTTCTTTAGTGGAGTAAGGTCCGCCTGTAAAAGGGGAGGATGGATTCGAAATCGAGTTCCAGAATTGACTCATCAAAAGGTTGGAAACCAATTGTTGGGCAAGGAGAGGATGGATACAGACTGACTCAAAATCTGGATTGGACGAGGTATCTAAATCCACTAATCCAGAGTGATAGGCGGGGAAGGAAGTATCAACATGTAAGCTAGTTACTTTCGTGCTCGTGCAAAAAAAGACTATGAAGTTAATAAAGGAATAGTGGCGTTTAGGCTGTTACTGGTCTGTAAAGGCCTTTAGGGCTTACTTAGGCTTCAGCGATTAGAGCACTTAAGACAGCTAGAATTACAGAGGGCTTAGAGATAGATAGCAGAGGTCCTTATTAGTTCAACAAGTAAGAGAAGAAGGAAAAGATATCAGATTCATTCCAAGCTTCATTCTTTTAACAAAAATATCGTTAAATAGACTGACCTTGTCAAGTGGAGCCTTGGAAAGGTTCTGCAGGATTCTTCGTGAGTCCAGCGAAGCGCGCTGACCCAAGTAGTCTAGATGGAAGCTCGACCAAGAAAAGAAGGTTTTGAGAAATCGGAGTTGAAGCTCGGCTAACAATGAAGTTGAAAAGCCAATTCCGGGAAAGAAACTCGCTCTTAAGCAGGGGCTAACTCCACCGAAGCTAATGCCATTAGGAGAGGAAGAAACTTAGCTCACAAGTAGAAGGGTTTCAAACCGCTTGACTAGATATAGATAGGAAAGAAGAAATGGCAATGCTGCTCAGTCTCTAGGCTACTCGACCGACTAACTAACTCGATTAACTAAGAAGGAAAGGAGCTAAGAAAGTAGGGCATAAATAGCTGCAAGGAATGAAGGAAAGTAGGGAACTGATACCACCAGTCGAAGAAAAGGAGTTTCAAACCGCCTGGGTTCTGTTTCGGGAATTCAATCTCCTCCGATGGCTTGTCTCGGACAATGTAAGATGGTTCAGTCGGTCTGGCTCGCCTATCGGTTACGAAATATCCGATTAGCAAGCTCGTTCGGGTAGATCAGGCAGGAAAAAGAATTATTGGATGCTTCCTCAATAGCAGCTTCTTTGAGAACAGCCAATGAGTGCACAAGAGCTGATAGGCCAAGAGTTGATTCAATTGCAGCATTCGATACCTATTCTTTCTATTCTATATTGATTTTCTTCCCCACTTGCCTTAGTAGCCTTTCCTCCCCTTCCCCAGCGCGGATTTCACTTACTTGCCTTAGGGCAATCGGAATTCCGTGAGAAGGATTTTATGCTGTTAACTTAGGGTACTGGCTTCACTAACGATGTCAAAGAGCTCCCTCTTGCAACCAAGCCTCCTTCTTGCTAACACCGGTGTAATGCCTTCAAAAGCTTTAGTAAGACTTTCTCCTCGAAGGAAAGAAATGGAAGTGAAAGCCTTGATTGGATAGAGGTGCGTAGCGAGACTATCAGATAAATTCCGGATTATAGTCCGAGTGGCGCAATGGCTTTTTCTTTTGTTGTTGTAGCTGCTGCTTCTCATTTATAACTTTCCATGTTCCAAGAGATTGCGAGATAATCCGATTTGAATCATTATATACAGTAAGCCTTTTGTTTGGCACCAACTTGAAGAGAGCTGCTTCTAGACCGAGGATACATGCTTCATACTCAGTGATGTTGTTTGTGACAGTTTAGTAAATGAAGATATTTTTACTTTTTTTTTTTATTTATTTTTCAAATTTTTAAAGATGATGATGTCGGAATTCCAATGCAGAAAATATGGAAAGGTTGTAAGCTGGGACAGAGAACATCATTTCACCGAAGGCGAAAGGAAGTACCTGAGCACCAGCACAAAGAGGGGGTTAAGGTAGTGTGAGGTGGGCCAAGAATCCAATAGCCGAGCAAGACTCAGAACAATGGCGACAGAGCAAAGCGCTTAGATAGGGAAGGGACTACCCGCCCCATCCTACTTCAGCTATTTGGAAGGGCTTCGTTGAGCTCAGCCTTCGGTCCAACGGTATTTAGACTCCGGCCGCGAAAACTCTTCTTTCTTACTTAAAGAATTTATGGAATTTCGGGGTTGTTGGAGTCGTCTTTGGGTCTCGGAATCTTCTTCCTTTTTACCATATTATCTACACAAGACTCGTTAGTGGAATCAGGGTAACCTTCGAGGGTCCTAACAGGTGTCACGATCAAGCAAGGGTCGGGCTTTTCAAAAGAAGTACTCCTGAATTACCTATTGCCGTCCGCGTATTTGAAGGTGAAGGGAATGAAACTTTATAAATATAACGACGCCCCGGTTGGCTTCAGGTCCGAGTTTTTTGGACAGCAGGAGCGCAGCGGGGGGCCGCAAGGTCGATTCGGTTTGGACGCTCATCTCGGACAGCTGGTAAGGCTGACGGAGACCGTTTCATAGTCATAAAATTTTTGAACCACGATCACGAGGTTGGGAGAATTCAAGGGATTCGGCTCTTAGGTCCATCAACCTTGCAACACTAATCCCTGGTGGGGTTAGTGTGTATCGTACTGATCCAGAGCGGAAGGAGGAGCATATACTGATCGATCCTACCAGGAAGGCCTGAAGCGAAGGAGAACATGGCGGGAAATGAAACCTACGGCACAGAGAGAGGCCTTTATGATTATCACTGTACTCGAGAAAAATGCAGCAATCAGCCTTTAATTAAGCTAAAATTTCTGAGAGGACCTGGTTAGAACTATTAACCCAGACCAAGGGAATCTTGTTAACTCCTCTAACTCTTACACCCGGAGTCCCCTGTCAGAACTCTTAACCGGACACCTGAGTTAACAACCTGGAGCAAGAACACTATGTAACCCAATGCCTCTAACTCCGAACTCCCTGACTTATGGCTTCGAAACTCCTAGCTTCAGATAACTTCTGGTTAGACACCCTAGGAAATGACCAAAGGAAAGCTCCTACAACCTCTAACTTTTGGACTCAACGAAACTCTAAGTCTCTGGTTAGACAACGTAACCTGGAACCGAAGGCTTGGTGTTAAGTCCTCTAACTATCAACTCATAGCTTCAGGAATAGTTTCAGGTTTATAAACCTTAGCTTAGGAAATGCCTTAGAGAAAAATCCAACAACCTATAATTCCTTAAGACAGGAGTCCCAGACAGATTAGTGATTAGTATTGGATGGATTATCGAGTTATTAATTCACCCGATGGAATCATACGAGCCAGGAAGGTTCACATTGCCGGAAACGAGGCTTTTCTTTACCCTGCTTTTCCCATGTCTCCCGAACACGAACCCAATCGAGATGAAAGTTTATAACCCGGGAAGATCAGAGGGCTTCGGATAGGAACTCATCAGTATGATTCTTTTTTTTTTTAATGACTAGTCTCTTCCCTTTCCTTCAAGTAAATCTAACCGAGCCCAAGCTAACGCCCTCGGTCCCTTAAGAACTTAAGATAAGTGAAAGGTTGCTTTTAGGAGTGATCCGTCACTCTGAAACAAGCCGGTGGTGATCTCATCGTACCCCTCTTTTTCTTTGCTTGACTCTCGAGTAACAGAACTTTTTACCTTTGGACCCTTACCTTCTCCCCGAAACAGCAACCTATCCAGTTATAAAGAATATCTCTTATTGCCCGAGTGAAACTCTCTTTGAGTTGAACAAAGCACGAGTGAATACAGCGGTTGTAGTTAAGAATTTTATACCTGCTTTGAATTTCCATATATACAATACCCTACCTTATATGATATGATAAAAAGAGGAGATTGTTTGCCCGACTATCGCACTTTCAGTGGTACTGAGACTCTACCACTACCCTTTATCAAGCTGGTTTACAATAGTGCGGGAATAGCGGCTAAAAGATTCCCAATTATCTTATAGCATCTTAGAGTAAAGGTAATAAGATCTTTTAGGTAGCTTTTTTTATTACCCAGTGAAGTGCTTCTCAGGCGAGGAACTTTATCTTCTCGCTACGAACTCCATTCCTGCGTTGATTGGTTTCTTTCATACATATTGGCTTCAGGCTCGGTCGGCTCAGAAGTGGAGACAGAATAAAGGATCTCAGGTTATCGCTAAACCCCGATCTGAGCTTCTACGGTTTTGGGGGAATCAGGTGAAAAATCATCAATTCAAACGGATTTCCATTGAAGCTACTATACTATACGCTGCAGACGAATGCGCGACTCCTCCTTCAATTCAAAAAAAAGGCAGTTTTCTTCTTTTCTTGACTTAAAATCTTTCTCTCTTCTCTTAACTTAAAATCTTTCTCTAAGTATGGAAGCAGTTAGCCTACCATCCGATAGTTCATTCGTTACGCCGACAAGCTAATAGCTCTTCCTTCTGCTTGTGTAGGCCCATCCCCGTATCGTGTGAGTAAGGTTCTATAAAGTCTTTTCTTTCAGAACCTCTCGCTTTGCCTCCCTTTGCCTCCTCAGCTGTGAAATTCGATCGATTCATCTTGACCGGATCACATAGCGTTAGTTGAGCGGTAGAATATGGTAATATTGAATTTCTCTTTAGCTTCTAATTACTTATATATATAATGTAATATAATTACTAAAAGCGAATCGAATCCAGGCGGACTGCAGGATGTGGGGTTTGGGACTTTTTCTAGAGAACCAGTCCCACGAGCTGAAGCCAAGCCGTACTTAGTCATTTCAGAACAAAAAGTAGACCATGCCCTCGCCTAGCCCCCACTTCAATGATCAATGCGCTACGCTGGCAAACAAAAGGGAAGGGAATTACTTACTCTAGCAAAAGGGACGGATAGACTAATTGGCTTACTAACTCTATCTCTATCTATTCTAGCACCGGGGTTAAAATAGCATGACGAACTGACTGACTCTATCATGAGTGATTTTCCCAACTCTTGCTCTAGAAAAAGGGGAATTACTACCTACGCATACATACCTTACTCTAGCTCTAGAACTCGAAAGAGCTTGTTGGCAGGTTGGCTTCTTCTATCCTCACCTTGCTTCCTTTAGGCGTGGGATTACTATCTCCTTGAACACTGGTTTGCTGGTAAAATGGGGGATAGATAATAGATAGCCTTTGAAAGTCCCTTTCCACGGTAATCAGCCTTTGATTTTGAACTCGATGCCTCTGAAACTACTAACCGAACTTTTGAGGATGAGTAAGATTCTTCTGTAAAGTATGCTACAAAGGGACCTTTCCAACTTCTTATGCCGGTACTATTACCGCTCTTGCCGCAACTAATTCATCTAGGGTAGCTCTCTCAGTTGTGGTTAGCTAGTGTCATTGGCCTTTGACTTCTTACCCTTGGTAGGGTGCTTGGACAGAGTAGGTTGGGGCACCTCTACGTTGGGGATTCAGTAGGAGGGTGCATCACTGGTGCCTCAGGAAGCTTAGCAGCAGACTGCGATTGAATCTCTTCACGCAGTTTATCTGACTCCAGACTAGCGGTTTGATACGTTCATTCGGGGGATGCGGAAGCGAATTCCCCCGATCAAGTGGATGAGGAAGAAGCATAATACCTGCTTGTTACAGTCTGTCAATAGTCAACCTCGCTTAGAATGTGACCACATTCAAAAAAAATCAATCGTATGCGCTAACGTAGGCCTTTCCAATAGGACGCGCATCTCTTTCTTGCTCGTAACTAAACTCACTCCTAACAAGCGGAGTCTATCAATGACTCGAGAATGTTGAAGCCAAGCACGCACGCAAGAAGCTTCCCGAGCTGCTGCTTTTACCTTCTTCCTTGGGAGGGGTCTGACGCGCATTAGAATGCGAGTTCGGATGCTTGTATAGGTGATTTCCCTTAAATTTTTTTTCGTGAGATTAGATGGGCTGGGCTATGGCTTCGGTCTGGATGGATGCGAGTGCCTGAAAGGTGTGGTGCGATCGGCTCATAGGTGGGCTTAAAAGCGCCTTGAATTAGCTCTTTTCCTCTTTCTTTTTCACAAGCATGAGTAGGACTTCTAGTCTTGGGAAAGTCACCCGACTAAGCAAAGAAGGAGGACCCAGTTTCGGAGGAATCGACCGAGGTCAGGGAGAGTGAGCCAGCCTTCCAGGGACGGTGAATTCATAATAGAATGTCCTTCTGTTGACGTAGGTTAGGGGTAGGGGACTAAAGCTTGACTTTATGGACATTGCAATTGATGCATCTAGGCTTCTGTCTATGCGTCTGATGTCGGAAATGTGGAACCCGCGATTGAAAGCAACTGAAAGCAAGAGCCCCCTTTACCAAAGTGTCAAAGTGGCTCGACCTATATCTTAGGTAAAGGACGGGAACCGGGTTAGGTGTCTAGGCGACTAGTGGATTGATTCTCCCTTCTTATTATTATAAGTTATTATTAGCCAGCGGATAGATGGGATGGATACCCAGTCCCAGCAATGGAATCATCAGCAATAGCACCTTCTTCTCCACTCCTTACGTTCGAGAGGCCATCCAATCGGGAAAGGAAGTAAAAGTCCCATCGGTAAGGATTTCTTTAACCAATCGTTATGTTAGCTTTCTTTAATAGAATTTGATTTCGAGAAAATGTAAACCTCGACCACAAGTTGAGAACAAGAGTAAATAGCCCTTCTATCGAAGAAGAGCAAATCTCTCTTGAAGGAAAGGCGAGCCCTTTCTTAGTTGAAGGATGGACCTTAACTAGCCCGAATCCTTTTGCCTTGGACTTCATCCTGATGTTCTTTGTAAGCGATATGAAATCTGTTAAGTGTTGAAGTAAAGGGTCCAACTCTATCCCCGGCTATACGTCCATTTCTCGGGGGCTCACCTGCGTACCTTTGATTCTCTCTTGCTGTAAGTCTAGATCGGATTTCTACCCAGCAGGAGGAGCTCTACTTATTTCATAACCTCGAGCCCTACTCTTATCTTAAGCCCCAGACGTGGGAACTGAACCCACTGCCCTTATTGCTTCAAGCTCACTTGAGCAGTTTCCTTCCTCTAGCCCTCTTGGTAGGTTCACTTCTTTTTTCAGATCTTGAGTCTGCTAACCCGACCAACGACCAGATTGCTTTGCTTGGCTCCTATGCTTGCTCACTACCCTAACAGGTCACAAGCTGGTAAACGTCTGGGCAGAGTATTCACTATTCACCGAAGCCCTAGTCACGTAGGATCAGGATCAACTAAAGAGCTAGCTTTAGACCTCCGGGGCACATTGCTTCACGCCAGTAATCCACTATCTTCTGAGGTAGAGCCGTCTATCTCCTTTCCCTTATGTATGATAGAGCCAAGTCCCTATGGCCAATCCCCTTTTAATGCGAGTTTCGGATTCTACGGACCAGCGTGCTTGGCTTCCTACTGAGTTCGAGTGAGGAAAGCCGTGGGCAAGGGAAGAGAGTTATTCTATAGAGAGATATGAGCTGCTATTAGTTCGCTTCACCCAGTCTATAGTATATCGCCTAGTCTTATAACCTGTACTGTAGAGAGGGGAACAAGAACATCTTTATGCCGCTTTCCTCCCAGATGTAGGTCTTCCTGGAAGTGAGAACACTGCTATGATGATATCGATAATAGCCTCTTTTTTCTCCTTCTTTCAGAACCTTGGTGCAAATGCAATTGCTACTGGTGCTTCCCCAGCCACCTCTGTTTCCGAGTCTTTCTCTGGGTCAATAACTGGAATAGGGCAAAGGATGCGTGCAATAGAAAGCTATCTCAAAGGGCTTCCATTCAGACCAACTCATAGGGATGGGATACCTAACAAGGGCAAGGCCTATTGGGTGAGGGCAACTGGAATCATGCGCATGGCTCCATCCAACCAAAATGTGAGTCTAATCTTCTCCTCGATCCATTAAAAAATGAATCCCCCTTTTTAGACATAGATGGATTTCTTACTGACCCCGCGATACAGAATAGGACCAATAAATACGTTTACGTTATAAAAAAAGAAAGAGGGAGAAAGTCTAGCTCCAGTTATTATAGCTCCCCGGGTTATACTAGCTCATTCCAACCCTGTAGAGTCGACGCCTTTACGTCTATAGGAGGCGTAACTTGACAAGTTTAGTCATTCCAGTCATTTCGGTCAGTATAGTCGGAATTGGGATAAATGAAATAAATCTCGGTCGGAGTTTGGTTCATCAGCTGTCTCGATCGAATTGAATTAGCAATCTCTCCCCCAGCTATGGTAGATCTTCTATTGGCTTTCTACCATTTTAGAAGTAGTAGGAGTTTTAGTATGCCTTACTTTCCTACCTTTGAATAAATACCTCTATCAACTAGGAAGAAAGACGTCTTGCTTCTTTTTCCCCATGTGGATTCGAAACCGTCGCCTTCCCCAGCTTGTTCTCTGTCCGTGGTTACCTTATTCTGGCTAACAGCTTAATTTGTGCTAACAGGACCAGGACATCCCTTTCTGGGCATATTCCTTCGACTTTTGATGAAAAAAAAACAACCTATTTTCCCACAACTTATTCTGGAATAACCTATTCTTAACAATTTATGGCATCGGATCGGCTAAGTATCTTGATTCGTCTAGGTCCTGCCTTGGTCTCTAAGCTTAAGCCTTGCTAACGGTTTTCAACCTTTATACCTCACTCAGGGCATAGCTCGAATCTAAAAAAGTTTTCTAAAGTGTTCAGAGATCGTCTGTGAACAAATCGGCTCTTGCAAGAGAAGACAGATCCATAGGCAGCAAAAGAAGACTTTCGCTAAACAACAGACAGCTTCACAAGAGAAAGGAAAAGGAGTCGATTCCTTATTCTATTATGGGTAGCGCGCACAGGAAAGAGAGAAGAGCGACAACTTAAGATGTGCATCAATTGCTTCAGATATGAGTTGTCTCACATCTTGGCTTCTCAAACAATCAATACTTTTTTAAGAACTATGTTCAAAAGCACATGATCTGGAAGCCCAGATTTTGAGAAAGAAAGGGAAGCAGTTGGGTTGGGAGAACCAGGATATGTCGATTTAGAATAAGCCGATGCATATGGTAACGAAAGGTGAATGGAATAAAAACCTCGAGTTACTGCAGGTACACCACTTTTTGCCTAGGAGTGATTCCTTCTCGGGGGAACCCTCTTTCTAAGTCGAGTGACTGGAGACTACCTTCTCGCTGTAAAAACTACATTCTTGCTTTTGGCATCTTCCCCACCCGTCGCCTTCACTTGAAGACGAAAGATCAAATTCGATTCAAAGATCGGAATCATACCTCCAGCAGGCAAGGTCGGCTCAAGAAGTGGAAGTTGTGAGATGGAAAGAAGACCAAAAAAAAAACAGAATCAGGGATCAATCCATACGCGGCTTGCCTTTGACTACGCATTGTCAGTCCTTTGAGAGACATAAAGACCTACCGACAAGGTCTCCTTTCCTTTGTCTACTACGTCTTTCCCCTTTGGTCTATCCGCTTTGTCTAGGAGCCTCCTTTCTCTTATGAACAAAAAAAGCGAAGAAAGACGTGCTCTAGTCCCCCTCTCAAGGTGTCTTATAGCTGCGTGGCAAGAACTCTCTCCTCTTGAGCTTCTGATTGACATACCGAGATTGATTCAATGAAAGTCCCTAGCGCAGTGAGACTTTGTATCGGCGAACCGAGCGAAAAGCTCTCTTATCCAATCCAAGCGAGTGGCACAGGCAGAGTTTATAAGCATCAAAGCTTATGGTCATCATACCATCGAGGAAGAGAAGAGAGGCGAGCAGCAAACTCACAGTGAAAGCTTTACCTTGATCGTAACGAAACGGCTAAGGTCTAAGCGCGAAGCGGTGACACCTCCAGCGTTGAAAACAGCCAAAGCAAGTATGACAATCCTGTCATGGGATTCATGCTGAGATGAAGCATTACTCAATTTACGACAACTATATTACGTTACGATATTTCCGATTCTCCCTTCTCTTACTCAAGTGAACTCTCTAAAAGCAGTAACTTCTTGCTATTAGACATTTACCCCCTTATAGACCTCGAGCCCTTTAAGTAAGACTGAATCTCCATCTCAATAGAATAAGATAAGGGTGGCAAAGTGAGAAAATTCTCTTGTTCCCATCAACGCACAATCAAAGGATCAAGCATGAGAGCCTCTTCTCTTTTCTCTTTGGTGGTCAATTGGCAGTAATGATGAATGTTCTTCAAAACTTTAAAACTTTTGTGACGCTTCTGGGGAAAAGATCAGTCTTAGCAAGCAGCATCTATAGGATAAGCTGTTCTGGATTTATTTTGCTTTCTTTTTTCACAAGACCTTGTGCCTTTGGTCTTCGGTCCGAACCTGCTCCTGTTCAAAGCCGGTCTTTTCTTGCAGACGGTTCTTAGAATTCCTTATGATATGAAAAAAATGATGCGGTTGAACAAGACCTGGAACTCTCTTCCCCGATAATCCCATCTTTTTTGGCTAGGTAAAGTGGAAACCATATATCATACTTGGAGGATCTATCCATCTAAGAGTTGGGTGCCGAGGTGGTGGTTCGTTTTCTACGATCGGGAGTTGGTCCATCTCACCCTTATCGGACTCTGGTTGATGACTGTATCTCTTTTGTCAGAGAAGGCTGGGTTTG